CTTTTTCCTCTATAACAGGGTTTTTAGTTATTCGTTGGATTTCTTCGGGACATTTTCCTTTAAGTAATTTATACGAATCATTAATTTTCCTTTCATGGAGTTTATCCATTATTCATATAATTATGTATATTAGGAATTCTAAAAATAATTTAAACGCAATAACTGCACCAAGTGCCTTTTTTACCCAAGGTTTCGCCACGTCAGGTCTTTCAACTGAAATGCATCAACCCACAATATTAGTACCTGCTCTACAATCTCAGTGGTTAATGATGCATGTCAGTATGATGTTATTGAGCTATGCAGCTCTTTTATGCGGATCATTATTATCAGTTGCTCTTATAGTGATTACATTTCAAAAAAAAATCGATTTTTTTTTGAAAAACAAGAATTTTTTAAGTTTAAGGAAATCATTTTTCTTTGGTGATATGGAATATTTGAACGAAAAAGGAAGTATTTTAAAAAAAACTTCTTTCCTATCATTTCAAAATTTTTACAAATATCAATTAATTCAACATTTGGATTCTTGGAGTTATCGTGTCATTAGTTTAGGGTTTACCTTTTTAACCATAGGCATTCTTTCTGGAGCAGTATGGGCTAATGAAGCATGGGGTTCATATTGGAATTGGGATCCTAAGGAAACTTGGGCATTTATTACTTGGACCATATTTGCAATTTATTTACATACTAGAAGAAATTCAAAATTGCAAAATCAAGTTACGAATTCGGCATTTGTAGCTTCTATAGGATTTCTCCTAATTTGGATATGCTATTTTGGGATCAATCTATTAGGAATCGGGTTCCATAGTTATGGCTCATTCCAATGAATATCTAATTGAATAAAATAAACTGCATAAAGGATACATAAAAGAATCGTCAGATACACAATGAAATTTTGTGCGAGTTTTTGAGAATCATTTAAATAGAGGAATTATTCAAATGGTTCTCAAAAACTTTAGATATATCTAATTACAATTCTAATTAACACTTACCTTTTTTTCATTGCACAACGAAAAATCGTGAAAATATGAAAGTCAAAGAATTCTAAGACTTTTTTTTTTCCAATTAATTTAATTTCTTTAATCTAAAAAAAGAATTAGTATCTATTAGTATCTATAAAAAGAGAACTTGTACCTTGTCAACCGATAACGGGAGAACAAATCAGGATAAATACCAATTCCTATTACAGATAGAAAGATATAGATCAAAACAAAAAGTTCTCGTAGTCCAGAATCAAAAAAATTTGAGTTTGTAATATTAAATAGCTTGTATCCATAGAAAATCTGACGTAATATCGTAACATAGATAATAAAAAATAGAAGTTAATATCATTCCAATTGACATTACAAATGTAATTAACATTTTTGGTATGAAAAGATATTTTGGGCTGGTAATTATTTCAAAAAATAGTAAGAATTCTGTAACAAAATCACTCATTCCTGGCAATGCAAGAGAAACCATCGAGAAACTACTAAACATGATAAAGATTTTTGACATTGGAATAGGTATCCCCCATCTCTTCGAGATCTTCGAGATAAAAAAAAAAGGTATTCTATCACAACTTATTCCTGCTAAGAAAAAAGCGCAGCACCAATCAATCTATGAGATAGTCTTTGTAAAATGATTTCATTAAGTCCTATGCCAGTTATTCCTATAATTAGGAAATCTATACCTAGAATTCCTATTAAGAAAAAAAAAGAACCTCCGGTAGTGCACAAAATAAACTTTGTAGTCGAGTATAGATCGAGTATAGACATTTTTTTCCTCCCCACATGGATAAAAGTAAATAAAAAAAAGGAATTAATTTTAATTCCTACATGATGAAAAAAAGGAAAAAGTCTCGAGAAGAAAATGATGCTATTTGACCACTATACATTGTTAACATCAAGAAATAGAAAAATCGCGGATTTTGAGTAATTGGCCAAGCTACTAAAGTAGTTCTAAATCCTGTCAGTAAAAAGGGTCCTATGGAAAGTCCATCGGTTTCCAGTCTCGATTTAAAATCAAAAAGATTGATCCATTTAGAATCTTTAAGTTAATGGATCGGATCGTCCAATTGGAAAATGATAACAAAATAAATAGATCATTAGAAGGAACTCTAGGATACATATATACATATATATATAGAGTATACCACCTATATACCACCTATATACCTTATTTCTCCTATGAGTGAAAAAGATAATTGAAGAACCCGCAAATATGGGCAAAACAAAAAGTATGGTTAACCAAGGAAAATAACTCGTGATAAAGACAAGATAAGATTATACCAGAAAAGCCCGTGCTCGGGAGAAGAATAATATATTCTCTTTTCTCGAATACGGGCTTTTGTCGGTAAAGAGGAATCAAATGATTCAAGTGGAGTTTTTTGTCACATATCAATAAGAAAGACCCATGCTGCGAGTTGTTTCATGCCATAAATAAACACGGACACTCAAAAAATCCGTTGGACAAGCGGATTCACATCTTTTACAACCTACACAATCTTCGGTTCTTGGCGCAGAAGCAATTTGCTTAGCTTTACATCCGTTCCAAGGTATCATTTCCAATACATCCGTGGGGCAAGCTCGAACACATTGGGTACATCCTATACATGTATCATAAATCTTTACTGAATGTGACATTGGGTCTATAAATTCCAGTTTTGAACACAAAAAATTTTCAATCTGGTAAAATAAGAAAATGAAAGAATCATATATTTTCTATTGTAGACACCAGATGAATCAATGATTTATCAAAAATTTAAGAATCAATAGATTTTTTAATCTGTTTATGAGAAAGGGCCAAGATACTTTGATTTCTATTTCAATAACCATGAAATATAAGTTTACGAATTCAATTCATGTTAATTTTACTATATTTATATAGAATGTATATAGATATAGAATATAGAAAGATTCTAGTATATAGGTATAATAATTGGTATAATAATTATATAGATAGATAGAAATAGAATTAATTTGATATTTATATATTATTTGATATTTATATATTATATATCAATATCAAATTAATACGTTTGTTATTAGGTTAGTGATAGAAGAGGTTAGTAACTCTAAATCTCAATCATAAATCTATATGAAAAAAGAGAAGAAAGAAAATAAATAAAAAATAAATAAGTAAATAATAATAAGATAATTTTAGATTCTATTAATATTGTATTGAATTCTAATTATATTATCTTATTTCTTATTATTCTAATTCTATTCTAATTCTATTAGATTCTATTTAGAATATTCTAAAATGAAAAATTTTGATTTCTATGTGAAAATAGAAGAATTATGACTAATTCTTCAGCAAATTTGATTGATTAATACGAATTGATTTTCTGTTACGAAGGATCCACGAAACAATAGCTAGTCCAATAGCTGCTTAAAAAGCAGCAATGACTATAACAAAGATTGAGAAAAAAATAGATTAAATCCATTTTCATTCTTTTAATAAAAAAAAGAAGTTCTTCTTTCTTATTATATTTTATATTAGTTATATTAGATTATTGATGAGTCATAGTAATTGCACCTATCAAAGAAAGTAAACAAATAAAATAAAAGAATTAGATAAATGAGTTTAAAAGGAAGAGAAAAATATGTGGATAAATGAATCCCAATTTGTTGAACGTTACTTATGAAAAAATCCTGTTCTATAATCTGATTTGATCTTGTAGTCCAAAAAATTCCGTACCATAACGTATTTTGGAGAGTAGTCATTCAATGAAAAAAAAAGACTTGTACAAACCAATGAAGTGATCCTATTTCCAAAGGTCCGCAAATAGGAATCATTGGAATATTCTTAACCGTTCATAAACAGCACAGCAAATATGATTAATACATTTAGGGTTCCCACAAATAAGGAACTGCGTGGCAGCTACAAAATAGGAATTTAAAAAAATATAGAATTAAGGATATACAAAAAAGAAGAACCAATACCAATGAAAAGGCAGAATCAATGGGATTGGTAAGTAATACTATTTCCAGACCTCCAAATATAAGAACTGATCTCAGAAATATTACTAAAGATATTGAATAGTTACAGGTAAATGATTTGTATGGGATAAGCTAATTATTAAACTTTGTCCAATGTACCTTGTGGCTCATATTTTTTTCCTTAATTCATTTTTTCATTAATTTATTAAAATGAAAAATCTAAACAAAGAATAACTGAACTAAGAAAAAAATAATTAAAAAATAAAAAAGAACAAGAATAATAATAAGAAATTCAAATTTAATTAAGAAATTTTTGGTTCCCGAATATTTAATTGATCCATTAATTTCTTATAACGCACTTTATTTTTCTTTGACAAATAAGTCAATAATCGTTGACGTTTTCCTAGAATTATTCGTAGACCCCTTTGTGATAAAAAATCTCTTTTGTGCAATTCTAAATGTGAAGTAAGTCTTCGTATCTTACTGGTGAAATGGAATACTTGAAATTCAACAGATCCGCTATTTTCTTCTTTTTCTTCTTGTGTAATAACTGAGATGAATGAATTTTTTTTGACCATAAATGAAAATTTGTATCTTTATTTTCTGTGAATTTTACCGATCAGGAAAAATAAAATAAAAAAATAATAATAAAGAATTTTTATTATGCCAGTTATTTTTATCTTTTCATCTAGTATACATCAAAATTGGATTATATTCATATACTATTTTTATATACTATTTTTTTCGTTTATGTGGTTTATGTTTTTATGTTTTGTATATTTTAATCAAAATATACAAAACATATATGTATTCGCGAAATAGAACAATTTCTTTGTTCTTTTTACTTAAATAAATTCCACTCTTCCTAATGAAAGTTGATATACTATAAAACTAGAAAATCAGCATCATGTATTATAGTATTATTACATAGTGTATATGTTTTTTGGCTTTCTCATCTACCAAATATGTTAGACGATATGTAGGAAATAAACTTTAAATTCTTTTTCATTGGAATTGAATTGATTCCTAATTGTTAATACATATGTATTCTTGACATACTGAAACGACTGCTGTTATTGGCATCAAACCAATAGCGATTCATACAAGCTAAATCTTCTAATCTATAATTGGGCCAAAGAAATAATTTGAATTTAATGAAATTTTTTCTATCTGTATTAATATGTTTGTTCTCATTCAAAAATTGCCCACAGTTTCTTATTTTATTTTCATTGCAAAATCTTGGATTTCTATCCACAACATGAAAATTCTGGGAATTTAAACAAATTCGAATTCGAAATTCTCTACGACGCCTGGGGGATAGAATATTTTCAGGAACAAGTAAATCATAATGATTTTTGTCTCCACTCAAAAATATGTTGCTGTGTCGTGCAATGGATTTTTCAAACCCCCCTTTCTCAATTCTTTTTTTTGTGTATTTTTTATTTGTTTGGTACTTATTATTATCGACTGATAAAATATCCATAGTTTGATATATAATAGATTTTCCGTCCCTTCGTATAGATAGACAAATTGGTTCAATAATAAATATTCCCTTTCTTATCAATTCTGCAAGAACTAGGTCCCTTTGAATCAACATTTCATCTAGATTTATTTCACCTCTTTTAATCAAAGATATAACAATTTCATTTTGATTTATCAGTCTAAGTAGGAGACAATATATCCTTATATTTTTCATTACTTTATTATTCAAATGATCAGCCCATCTTAATTGAAAAAGTAAATATTTTCTCAAAAAGAAATCTAGTTCCATTTCATTATTGCTCTTATATTGTTTTTTTTTTATTTCTAAGCTTGTATAATCTTCTTCAACAGCTTTTTTATTCTTTTGGTTTAGTAGATTAAATACAAGATTTCTTTGGACTTGTTGTTGGTTTTCTTCCTGCTTTAAATTTACTAATTCAAGATCTTTTTTTTTCTTAGATGATTTTACGTTAATTTTTTTACTTTTTTCATTTATAGAAAAATGAAAAAAGAGTGATTTGATTGGGATGATCCAAGGTTGAATTTTATATACATCAAAAAGTAGTACAAATTCTGGGAAGAACCAAGTTTCTAGATTGGATATAGTATCATGATTGGATGCGATATCATTATCATAGAACCTTTTTTTATTCATTCCCATGCAATCAAAAACGAAATTGCATGTTTTGCTCTTTTGATGAATTGTAGGAAAAAAAAGATCTTTTTTTTCCATTTTGTTGAAATTATTAATTTCAGTCTTAGTATTTTTATGAATCTTGATGCCAATATGTGCATTGGTCCAGATTTCTATATTATTCTCAATATTATTTAGAAAACAAATATGAAGAATTCTACAATTAAAATATTTTCTATCCAAATTAGTATTCCTATCAATAAGAAATCCTTTTTCTACTTTTTCTAGATAATCATTACTAGGTATACTTACCAATACATAAAATGATTCAGGTTTTGATGTATTGAAATGATATGTAATTTCTTGGTCCCCTTTTTTTTCTAATGTTGATTCAGAAATGTATAAATTAGGGAGGCTTATGTATTTATATGATAAAATATCATATCTGTAATGTTTTTTCCATTTATCTTTTTTGTTCATAAATGAATTCTCTGCATAGTCATTTTCTTTCATGGAATAAATGAATCGATCTTTTTTATATAAATCCAATTGGTTTGATTCCTTATTTTGAATTATACGATGTTTCTCAATTCTATTTCTCCATTCTTTAGGTACTAATACTAATTGATACTTTTTTTTTTTAGATAAATCGTATTGATAATAACTTTTTAACCAGTTTTTCCATTCGTTCATTACAAACGTATTAATTTGCTTATGTTTTGATTTATAATTAACTATTCCGTGTATCATATAATAGTCTTTTAAATTATCCTTAAAAAAAGGATAGCTCCCTTGATATTGAAGTACAGGTCTCAATTGATACTTATTAAGTAATTGGTTTTGTGATATTTTGTAAAAAACATATGATTGGGATAGGGAAGATAAGTTCCAATAAGTATTGAAATTTTTATTGCTAGTATTAGTATTATCAATATTTGAAAACAATTTTTTTATAGTCAAAAAAAAATTCATTGTATTTTGATTTCTTTCATCAATTCCTTTTTGTTCTTTATTTATTCCATTGTTGTAAATGGATTGATTAAAGATCTTTTTTGTTGATTCAAAGAAAAGTTGTGTATTGATCTTAGAAATGGTAATGGTACATAAAAAAATATCTATGTATATTTTTTCAATAAATGATTTGATAAAGTAGTGTGATTTACGTATTAATCGGATATTTTTCCTTTTTAATATTTTCCAAATATGCTTCTGTAATCCCGATCTTTTCTTATCATAAATTATAACTATTTCTTTTTTTTTATTGTCTTTTTCAGTTTCTTCAATTGGATTCCTGATTTGAATTGTCTTATCAGAAAGATCTTTCATTCTTCTTTCTATTAGTGAATAATTGAACCAATTTATCGTTTGATTTAGAACGGATGATTCACTAGTAATATTTCTTTTTAAATCTTTTTTCTTTTCGTTTGATTCATATACTTTTTCTTTCCTCACTTCAAATAATAAATTTAGATTGACTTTATCCAGTTTTTTCATTATTAGGTTGATAATTCGAACTATTTGGATGACTCCTTTTTTTTTTCTTTTTTGAAGTTCTTTATAAATAGGTTCAAAAAAGAAAGGTCGTTTTCGAGGAGAACCAAAGGGAAGTTTCGCTTCCATTCCCCAGACTGTTAAAAAACAAAAATTTGTTTTTTTTTCTTTTTTTTTCATTAGATCTCTATGATGAGATCGTGCCCTAGATTTTCTCCAAGGTTTCAGACAGAAAGGATATAAAATCTTTATCTGAATACCTTCTATTAACCAAGCTTGGGGAAATTCTGTTTCTGATAATTGAACACCGTTATAGGTGCATTTAATATGGATTTCTCTATTCCATTCCTTAAAATCCTCGTCCCACTCGGAAATTTGAAATAATAAAATACGGAAAATATTTTTGGCTATTATTAATGAAGGCAATATAATGTATTTTCTAAGAAAAGATTGGGTTACTAACATCAAACCTCTTATTACTTGAGTAAATATAAAGGTATCCCAAGCTTCTGATATTTCTATCTGTTCATTTTTATATTTTTTTTCTTCTTTTTTATCTTCATTTTCAAAATAGGAAATTTTTAATTCTGATTCTTGTTCTCTCCCCATCCAATTACTAAAAATTATATTCTTAATTTTGTTGATATTAAAAAACGAAAAAAAAGATGTTTTGTCTAGACGATCCAAAAAAAGAGGAGAATGTACATTTACTTGAAAGAGGTTACAAATAACTGTTTTACGTCTTTGAGCGCGCATGGATCCTTTGATTAGATTGCGACGAAAATCCGATTGTTGTGAGTAACGTATCAAAGACACCTCTCCCTCTTCCGTTTGATCATCCTTTTTATCATTGTTACTAGTATTATGAATATTATAAAGATAATTGGTATTCTGATCATTATCGTTATAAATTATCACATGTTTGGCTCTTCTTGAATAAATATCATAATATTCTTCCTCAAAATCTTCTTCTTCCTCTTCTCTCAAATTATCGGTTAATTTGTATGACCATCGAGAAACCTTTTTACTGATTTCTTTTTTTCTAATTCCAATAGATTTCTTTTTCATTATTTTTTGATCTTTTGTATGTGTTGTAATTACATCAAATAAAAAGTGAAAATATTTTGCTTCACTTTCTGAATCAATTCCTTTTTCTTCTGTAGAATTCAAAAATGATTGACGGTGAAGTTCTACGGAATCATTAAGAAGTAGATCATGAATCTTATTTATAAAAAAAAATTCTACTAAATCTTCTGTATCTGTATAAGTATTCATGATTGCACGTGAATCTAATTCTTTTCTCGTTCCTCGATATGGTCCGTTGAAAAAGGGATCATAAACTTTTGGCAAGCATTTATTTTTTTTTTCATCATCACATAATATGGTTTTTTTTTCAAGCATATCCATACTAGAGGATCTTTCATTTTTTTCTATAATTTGGATTCGGCTTCTCAATTCATTGTTCAAATTGCACTTTTTTTTTTCATTAGCATAAATCCAAGAATTATAAAGATCTTCGTCATATAGTTTTTCTATTATGTACAAAGAAATTCTTCGTTCTAGCATTTCCGAAAAAGTTGATAAACTGGGCGGATATGTAAAGGATATTATTTGTTTCCCATCACTTGTACATGTAAAAAAAAAAAATTGTGACATTTCATTGCGTAAAGCATTTTCTAATTTATCATTTTTTATATATCGTAATGGACGATTCCATCGCTTATAATCAAAAAAAAAAGTGACAAAAGTTTTTTCAACCCACAATCTTTTCTTTTTCTCTTCTTTCAGTCTTCCCAATTCCCAATTATCTTGATGGGTCTTCAGATCAGAATCTTCGTAAACCGGGCTATCTTGATAGTGTGCCTCTTGAAAGTGAAATTCATCCTTTGTTTTTTCCTTTCCATTCACTCGGATCTCTTCCGTTTCATCTATTTTGTCCAGATCCTCCTTTTCTTCCGAACAAAGGGAAGGTTTTTCTTCGGTGGATTCTTCTTGTTCAGTCTCCTTCATTTCATAATTTGTTTCTACATCACTTTCTTCCTTTCTTTTTCCCTCTTCTTCCGTTTCTGAGGTTTCTTTATCTTTCAGTTTCTTAGTGACAATAGGTGACGGCATTTTGCCTAAATAGTAAACACAGGTAATAAATAAGAGGATACTAAAGATTCGACCCATATAATTTCTAAATTCTGACACAAGATACTTATTAGATCGAATAGAACGATTTTGCCGTATCCAGAACAATACCAATCCAACCCATTTCATTAATAAAATGTGACCTATTAACCAACCAACAAAACTACTTGTTAAAAATAAAATCTTATTGTTGCATCGAAACATATAAATGTTGACTAATCTGGCTAACGTGGAACTTGGTAAAATAAAATTATTGAATAATTGAATAATTAGATTATTAAGGAATACACATTGAATGCTGAGATTACGCATTGAATTTCTGTGAGTAGATCCATAATCA